TAGCAATTGACTCCGTACCACTGAAATATTCGGTCGTATGCTTGAAAGATAACCCAAAAAATCAAAGGAATGCTTGGATAATTGGTTTATATGGATTCTTCCTGGTTGAGACCATACATAAAAATGACATTGCCAAAAATGGACAAGATAATATTTCCACTTATTCATCAGAAGAGGAGTATCTTTTGATGCCAGAATCGATTTTCCTTGATATCTAACATACTGTATAAAAGGATCCTTGAAGAACCATAAGGTGGCCGGAAAATCGTTAGCAAAGACTTCTTCGACAGGATATTTTATTTTTTCATAAAAACGTATTCGCTCAAAAAGAATCCCAGAAGAGGTTAATCGTAAATGATTAGATTGGTTACGGAGAAAAAGTAAAATGGATTCGTATTCACATACATAAGAATTATATAGGAGCAAGAATAATCTTTGATTACTTTTTGCAAAAATGGATTTTTTTGGAGTAATAAGAGTATTCCAATTATAATACTCGTGAAGAAAGAGCCGTAATAAATGCAAAGAAGAGGGATCTTTCACGCAGTAGCGAAGGGTTTGAACCAAGATTTCCAGATGAATGGGGTAGGGTATTAGTACATCTGATGCATAATTTAAATGTGGAAATTTGTCCTCGAAAAAAGGAAATATTGAATGAATTGATCGTAAATTATAAGATTTTACGGTTTCTGTCTCCTTTAAGGAAGATACTAATCGTAGGGAAAACGGAATTTCCACAATGACTGCAAATCCCTCCGATATTATTTGAGAATACAAATTTTTGTTGTACCCAAAAAATTTATTTTGATTCGAATCATTAACGGAAATAAGAAAATGATTCTGTTGATACATTCGACTAATTAAACGTTTTATAATTAGTAAACTAGATTTCTTGTCATAACCTACATTATCCAACAAAACGGATCTATTTAAACCACGATCATGAGCAAGTGCATAAATATACTCCCGAAAGATAAGTGGGTATAGGAAGTCATGTTGCTGAGATCTATATAATTCTAAATATCCTTGAAATTCTTCCATTTAAAATTCAATTTGAATCAGAAAAGAAATAGGTGATTTATTGGGTTATCAAATGATACATAGTACGATACAGTCAAAACAAGGTATTTCTATTATAGTAAGAAAAAATTAGATACCTCGGAAACAAGTCAAACTCATCAACGGACTCTCCAGACCCTCCCTTTCCATATAATAGATTTATATTCATTTATAGGATAACAAGATAGTTAGAAGCCCTTTATTTTATCAATCCAATCGCTCTTTTGATTTTGAAAAAAAAAATCTCTTTATCAATATACTGCCTTCTTCTACACATTTATCTCTACCCCATAAAGGGGAATAGCTAATAGTTAGGACTCATAAGAAATTTCTAATCCACTCATCGGAAAAGCTTTTCCCGCATTAAGCACTAATATATTTTTAACGTCTAATTAGATGGGGTAATCATTCAAAAATGAAGAACAGAAGCTCGTTACTTTTTATTTCCCTAGAATTGGAACCTCTAGTAAGGCTCTACCCATTTATTCATTCGACCCCCCCAAAAAATTATTTTTTAAAAATGGAATTTAAACAATTGAAATAAGATTTTGGACCTATTCAGTAAGAATGAAATATTCTCAGAATTATCCTACGACATGCTGCTTTTTCCATTCATTCCTTTCAGGATCAGTCGTGGTCTTACAAACTCTACCGATGGTATGGACGAATCTGTTGCTTCATACAAATGTGTAAAAGATGCTAGCCGCACTTAAAAGCCGAGTACTCTACCGTTGAGTTAGCAACCCAAATAAACAAATTAGAATGTGTAGATACAATCAGAATCCCAATAAATAACGAAATTGAATGGTACAACACAATCAAACCATTTAAAAAAAAAAACTCTAACTGAACATAATAAAAATGAACAAATCCGACGAAAATACAAAAAATTCTCAAATAAAAGATAAAATAAGGATAAAGTCAAAGATTTTCAAATATTTATAGACCGCCTCTTGTCTCTCTTCTCTTATATTATATTATCCATTAATTAGTATATATCGAGTTTAATTGATTAAAATCTTAATCAAAAAATACTTCTTGTATGACAGAAAATATAAGAGCCTATTATTTGAATGAAATAAAATCTATGGAACAGGGATAAATAGATCCATTTATCCACGATCGGATTATATTTATTTGATACACTGTTGTCAATATGAATATTGAGAAAAGCATACGTATACAAAAGAGAAAACAAATTCTAAATCGAACTAACAATTCCGATTTCAATCAATTAAAATTAATCAAATTCAAATTATTTAAATTGAAATATAAAAAAAACGAAGGACTTGTGTTGGATTGGCACTATATATAATATAGGTGGAAGACTAAATTAAGGAAGACGGTGGAGAAGTAGAAAAAAATGAGGTTTATTCAATAACTAAAATAAGCAGATTTAGTCCTTTGTTTTTTTTGTTCATAGAGTTCCAACGAAAACGGGGGTAATGTCAAATTTTTATGTCTATAGACCCCATTACTTCTACGTCATTTCTTATTTATTCACTTGATCTTTTTTTCTATCTATTTTATTTCAATTTTAAATTATTGGATCAATTGTTATATCAATAAAATAGAAATCCATTTTTTTGTCGTTATAACTAAAGGACACCATTCTATAGTAACAATACTAAAAGTAACAATACTAAAAGGGTTATACAAAGCTATATATAAGTCATCCACACCTTCTTTTTTTCTATTTTATTTTATCAATTGAATTTTGTTTGTTGATTAAGGCGAAGTTCCGTAAAAACCCCCGCCTTTTTTGAAATATCATGAACAGTTCCTGTAGGTTGAGCGCCTTTTTCAAGGAAGTATAGAATAGCAGGAACATTTAAATAGATTTGATTCTTTATCGGATCATAAAAACCCACTTTCCGAAGATCTCTTCCCTCTCGTCGGGATCGAACATCAATTGCAACGATTCGATAAATGGCTCATTGGGATAGATGAAGAATACCCCCCCTAGAAACGTATAAGAAGTTTTCCCCTCGTACGGCTCGAGAAAATTCGAAATTATGTCTATGTATAGAATTACAATATCAAATATATCCATAAAATCATCAAATTAATTAGACTATTGATTTTAGTACTTTTTTTCTTATTCTTTCTTACCCAACAAAAAAGAAAATTAGTCGTATTTGCACCCTCATAACTCAAGTTGGATAACTCTGAAATAACTCAAAAGAGAAACCTTTTAGATATTTCATCTATTGAGCGGTCTCTAACCCTTTAATTGTCTGCCTTCTTTAGAATCCATTTTGATTCTTTTCTGATCTAGTTGTTAAGACAATTGAAAATGGTATTTCCTTGTTCCAGGATCTTTGCCTTGAATCATTGGGTTTAGACATTACTTCGGTGATCTTTAAATCCTTTCAAAACGGCAGCAACATACCATTTTTTGTGATTTCTTTCTGTCAAAGAATCATACGAATGTTTGATTCCTGCGTAATACACTTTCCTTTTGATTTGATCGAAAGAGTTTTACCAATTTCAACAAACTTTCCTTTTGAATTGGAAATTTTCTCGAATAGGACCCTTTAAGTTTATGTATCGAAAATATACTTACGAAGCTGTTCCAATTTATTGATTGATACTAACCCTAGATTCTTGCCCCTGAAAAATAAATAAATACTTTCTACTCGAGCTCCATCCTATACTATATTATATCACACCCCCCCCCCAAAAAAAAAGAGAGTTACAGCGGAACAGAACAAATGATGTCGAGCCAAGAGCACTTTCATTCCTATATAACATATAAAAAAATGGTGGATGTAAGACTCCACAGCGGATCATGTCCTTCAAGTCGCACGTTGCTTTCTACCACATCGTTTTAAACGAAGTTTTACCATAACATTCCTTCAGTTTGGAACCCATATGTAATTGATTCAATTATGGAATCATGAATAATCATTGGTTCGGATATAGATTAATAGAATTTAATATTGGAAATTCTATAAAAATAATTTTTTTTTTTCTTATTTATATCATTCTAAATTTTCGAATATTTTTCGATTATTGTAAAATCAAATTAGTTAACTAAATTATAACTAATATAACACGAATAAATAAATATAATACGAAGAAACAAGTTATTTTGAATCTGTATCCATAATAGTGGTAGCATAAATTCAACAATTTCACACTTCTTCAAGTACCAAGAACTCATAGGAGTTCGTTACAAAGATTGAATTGATTGAAAAATCTCCTATCCGATAGAATTATTTGCATTTTGCATAACATAAAGTTTTACAGCAAGGACCTTTCGTTTTTTATCATCAGTAAGAGAGAGAGAAATTCATATTGGATTAAACCATCTGTGATTAAAAAAAGATAGATAAAAAAACACTGATGTAAGGGAGAAATTTTATGTTGTTATTTTTTCATATTTATACTGTAAAATCGTTTGCGTGTTATTTGAACTCAATTAAATTTGTGAAAAAGATATGATTCCGCGGATTATGAAAAAAAAATAATAATAATCACATTCTATACCAATATTCTACTCTTAATACAGAAGGCTGTTCGAAAAGGCAATCTTTTATATATATTTTATTATGATATATTTTATATATCAAAAAAAAAATTATAAATATATTATATTAATTATAAATATATTATATTAATAGAATGTTAATATAATGATCACATTATATAATAATATATATAGACGGGGTATGCTCTGGGACGGAAGGATTCGAACCTCCGAGTAGCGGGACCAAAACCCGTTGCCTTACCACTTGGCCACGCCCCATTTATTTCTATTCGACACTAATAAACACTAATATTGGTACGGGTTATTCGTCAACTCCAGTCTAAATATCTATTATTTAGAAAATGGATTACTAGAATTTTTATACATGTAGACTATACATGTAGACATAGAATTAAACTGAATTTATTGATCATTACATATAATTCAATTAAGATATTGTACGAAAGTATGATTTATTCTATTCTCTTTTGATTTGAGATATAGAAGGATTTTTGATTGGGTGAGTTCAAATCAAAGAAAGTTTTTTGGTCTATCTTATTTATTTTTATTCATTTTTTTTCTTCTATCAATAATACCCTATATTATAATAATAAAATATAATAATAAAAAACTAAATTAAATTTAGTAATAACTCAATCAAAATAAATACAATTATCCCCAAAAACAAAATGTTTGTTATGCTTAATATTTTAAGTTTGATCTGTATCTACCTTAATTCTGCTCTTTATTCCAGTAGTTTTTTCGTCGCCAAATTGCCCGAAGCCTACGCTTTTTTGAATCCAATTGTAGATGTTATGCCAGTAATACCCCTGTTCTTTTTTCTCTTAGCCTTTGTTTGGCAAGCTGCTGTAAGTTTTCGATGATATTTTTAATAAAGTCCCAGACAAATTCATGATTTATTCGAAAAAAATTCGTGGAATTGATAAGATCAGATACGTCTTACACTCTCAATTCAAATATTGAAATTCTTGTACAACCGCGACAAATCCGGATCACCCCACTTTATTTCTTGGTGTCAAAATAAAAAAAGGTAGGGTATGTGGTATAAAAGTGGAGAATCTATTCTCTTTTTTCCTAAAAAAAATCTTGGAGATTGTGTAATGCTTACTCTCAAACTATTTGTTTACACGGTAGTGATATTCTTTGTTTCTCTCTTTATCTTCGGATTCCTGTCTAATGATCCAGGACGTAATCCTGGACGTGAAGAATAAAAAATAAGGTTTTCTTTGCTTGATTTTAAACTGTTATTAGTAAGATTTTATCTATTCCACTTCTTTAACTATTAATTTTTAACTATTAATAATAATAAAAAAGAGCTCGCGATAAATTCGAAAGAAAATGCCAAGTCATCAATGAAAACGGAAAGAGAGGGATTCGAACCCTCGGTACGAAAAACTCGTACAACGGATTAGCAATCCGACGCTTTAGTCCACTCAGCCATCTCTCCTCTCAATTGAAAAAGGATAATACTATGTTACATTATAAAAAAAAAATAAGGCTTGAAAACGCCCGTCATAGTATATACTCTTATTTTTTGATTTCGTGATTTCGTCCGAAGGGGCTTTTTAGTTCCACGGCCCGGCCTGGTCAGTACTTAGCCGGGCCCGCCCTTTTGTTCCAACAAATCATAAATCAAAAGATTTATAAAAAAAAAAAAAATTGCTTGTTATTGCGATAAACAAAAAGAACTTTTTCAATTTCTATGATATATAATCAAATGGTATCGAATCAAAGTGCCATTTCTTTCTTAGTTAGTCCTTTTATTCCGGTTTAAATAAGAAAAAGGGAACTCTCGTTTCTTGACACAACCCATTTTTTTTGTTATGGCTTAAGTTCGAGACAAAACCTCGGGCAAAAAAGCACTTGTTATTTAGTTATTAAAGTGAAATGAATCCCCTTTTCCTAATCTCATTAGGTCCTCTGATACAAAAGGTAAACGCTCTAGTTTTCATGATTCTTTTCTGATCTTTTGTTTTAGTTTTGATTAGGGTCGACAAAAGGTCCATTTATATACAATAATCGGATTGTAGCGGGTATAGTTTAGTGGTAAAAGTGTGATTCGTTCTATAACCCCTTATATAGTTAAAGGGTCTTTCGGTTTGATTAATATTCATTCCGAACAAAAACTTTAATTCTTAAAAGGATTGAATCCTTTACCTCTCAATGAAAAATTCGAGGAAGAATATACATTCTCGTGATTTGTATCCAAGAATCAATTTTAAATTGAAAAATTGGATTATGAGATTACGAAACATAATTTTTTTATTGGATCAATACTTCCAATTGAATGAGTATGAGTAAAGGACCCATGGATAAAGATAAAAAGTGTATTTCTAATCGTAACTAAATCTTCCATTTTCCATTTCTATAGGGGGAATTGAAGCAAAACAGCTATTAAACAATGTCTTTGGTTTACTAAAGACATCGATAAATTATTTTAGCTCGGTGGAAACAAAATACTTTTCCTAAGGATTCTTTCAAATAGAAGTAGAGAACGAAGTAACTAGAAAGATTGTTAGAATATAAACCCCCTCCTTTCTATAGGGATCGTCTAGAAAGCGGGTTGTTCTGAATAGATTTAGACATAAAAGCTGACATAGACGTTATGGGTCGGATTTTTTTATTTCGTTCATGTCTGAATCTGGGAATTTATCCATCTTCCATAAAGGAGCTGAATGAAACCAAAGTTTCACGTTCAGTTTTGAATTAGAGACGTTAAAAATGATGAATCAACGTCGACTATAACCCCTAGCCTTCCAAGCTAACGATGCGGGTTCGATTCCCGCTACCCGCTTTTACTTTATCATTATAATCTTTAATATTCTAAAAATGAAATCTTTTTTTTTAATATTAAATAAAAAAATGGAATGAATCGAATTAATGTAATGCATCATTGACTTGAATACTAAATTCTTGGAATTCTTTCAACAATTTTTCCGAACAAGAAA